TTTTTTTTTTAGTAAGTTTAAGCTTAAGTAATTTAATTTCTATGACACAGCAGGCTCTATAGATAGAGACAGATATAGACTTGAATGATAAAGAATATCAACTAAAAATACCAACCAAGACAAACTTTTTTATTCCATAAAATATCCGTAAAAAGTTTGAAAAAAAAAAATAATAACATATCTTGTTCTTTTTCAATTTTTAGTATTTACTACTAGTAAGATTTGATTTATTATTTTTTTTATTGATTTCATTTTCACATATCTTTCCACAATCGGGATTTCTTTTTTCTGAGGAGAGTATTAGTTCGCTAATAAATAGACTAAATAATTGGTTTTGAACAATAGATGTCTTTCACATCCAACTAGAACAATAAGTAATCCCTTTAAAATTAAATGGCAGTTCCAAAAAAACGTACTTCTACATCAAAAAAGCGTATTCGTAAAAATATTTGGAAAAGGAGGGGATATTGGACAGCGTTAAAAGCTTTTTCATTAGGGAAATCCCTTTTTACTGGGAATTCAAAAAGTTTTTTTGTACAGCAAACAAATAAGTAATAAAAAGTTGGAATAATTTACATCCACCCCAAAAATCGACCCTTTGTTTGATATTTTTAGTTTGATATTTTTATATTTTTTATATCTAAAAAATATAAAAATTCCATTATCTATTGAGTTGGGATAATCAATATGAAATGGAACTGAGTTCATTCTTTTATTTTAAAAAATAAGAATTCGTTTGATTACTGAATTCTAAAAATATTACTACTTGTTTTATTGTCAAACGAATAAATACAAGATAAAAAGGTTTACCTTTCTTTTTCTCATTTCCAAGATGGGGAGGCTTATTTCCCCATCGACATATTTTTCACATTTACAATAATCAAAGTTATTATCTCTTTTTTCTATCTCTAGAAAAGTGTGTATAATATCTTTAGTTAACGTTAATTTAATTAAACAAAACTACTAGGTTCATTTTTTGGATACCTTTCGCACTTTTTTTTTTATATGAATTACTCTAAAGATTCCCCAAATATCCCCTCCTGTCAACCTAATCAAATCAAACCTTTAGTGAGGATATTCCGTATGAAAAATGGGGTCAATTTTGAGTGGTTCAAAAAAAGCCTTCTTTCTATTTTATTTAGATTCATCGATAAAATGTATTTTTTGACTTCTATCTCTTAATTGAAGGTATAACTTTCTAGTTACAAGAGTTCAATTCTAGGGGAGCATAAAATTTAGAATGCATGAAAACCACTACGACCCTAAACTAAAATAACGAATCTTCAAATACTTCTTTGAACAAATTTTTATTCAGTAATTTAAAACTTTTCTGAAAAAAAAAATATTACACTGCATTTAGTTCTTCAATCTCGACGATTTTTGATTCATAGACTATTATAAGTTCAAGACAAGCCGCTATGGTGAAATTGGTAGACACGCTGCTCTTAGGAAGCAGTGCTAGAGCATCTCGGTTCGAGTCCGAGTGGCGGCATGCCCTTATAAAAAAGATAAATAGATCGTATAATAAATTCAACTCCCGATTTCCATTTAAGAGACTCTTCTTTTCTTTTTTAAGATTTTTATGATATTTGCAAACTTAGAACATATATTAACTCATATTTCCTTTTCGATCGTTTCAATCCGAATTACAATTCGTTTGATAAGCTTCTTTTTAGTAGATGAAATCGTACAACTATATGATTTGTCCGAAAAGGGGATGATAGTTAACTTTTTCTGTCTAACAGGATTATTAGTTACGCGTTGGATTTCTTCGGGACATTTCCCACTAAGCGATTTATATGAGTCATTAATCTTCCTTTCGTGGAGTTTCTCCCTTATTCATCTAGTTCCGTATTTCAAAAAAAAGGAAAATTATTTAAGCACAATAACCGGTTCAAGTGTTCTGTTTACCCAAGGCTTTGCTACTTCAGGTCTTTTAACTGAAATAGACCAATCTTCAATATTAGTACCTGCTCTTCAATCTGAGTGGTTAATAATGCACGTAACTATGATGATATTGGGCTATGCGTCCCTTTTATGCGGATCATTATTGTCAGTAGCACTTCTAGTTATTACATTTCGAAAAAACAGAAAGTTTTTTTGTAAAAGTAATCTTTTATTATTATTAAATAAATCCTTTTTCTTTGGTGAAATCGAATACATGACTGAAAGAAGCAATCTTTTTCCAAATACTTCTTTTTTTTCTACTAAGAATTATTACAGGTTTCAATTGATTCAACAATTGGATTATTGGAGTTATCGCGTTATTAGTCTAGGGTTCATATTTTTAACCGTAGGTATTCTTTCAGGAGCAGTGTGGGCTAACGAAGCGTGGGGATCATATTGGAATTGGGACCCAAAAGAAACTTGGGCATTTATTACTTGGATCATATTTGCGATTTATTTACATACTCGAACAAATAGAAAACCGCAAAGTTTAAACTCCGCAATTGTAGCGTCTATAGGCTTTTTTATAATTTGGATTTGCTATTTTGGGGTCAATCTATTAGGAATAGGGCTGCATAGTTATGGTTCGTTTACATTAACATCTAAAACATCTAACTGAATTCAAGAAAGGGTCTTACGAATCCAACCGAGTGCGGCGTATATAAAAAACTTTCTGCGAACCGTGTGAATCAACTATTTTATTTGATTCACACAGTTCGCGCCCATTGTCCATACGGGGTTCAAATTCATTTTTTTTTAACTTTACTTAGAAATTTACGAGAAAAGCTCTCTTTTTTCATTCTATAATTTTTTGACTATAGAATGAACGATTTAAAAATCATAGGCCTTTTTTGCTTTATTTATGAAAATTAGTACTATTTATAATTATAAAAAAGAATTAGATAGAATAACTTCGACCTTGTCAACCGATAGTGAAAAAACGAAATCGGGGTACATACCAATACCTAGTACGGGTAAAAAGAGAGAAATCGAAAGAAATAACTCACGCGGTCCAGAATCAAAAAAAGAACAATTTGGAATATTAAAGAGCTTGTATCCATAGAAAATCTGGCGTGACATAGATAATGAATAAATAGGAGTTAATATCATTCCAATTGCCATTACAAAAGTAATTAGTATTTTTGGCATTAAAAGATATTTTGGGCTGGTAATTATTCCAAAAAAGACTATCAATTCGGCAACAAAACCACTCATACCCGGTAATGCAAGGGACGCCATGGAAAAGCTATTGAACATCGTAAATATTTTTGGCATTCGGATAGCTATTCCGCCCATTTCGTCAAGGTAAACAAGGCGTACTCTATCATAAGTCGTACCTGCCAAGAAAAAAAGTGCAGCACCAATAAATCCATGAGATATTATTTGTAAAAGAGCTCCGTTGAGTCCTGTATCGGTTATAGAACCAATCCCTATAATTATGAAACCCATATGAGATACGGAAGAGTAGGCTATTCTTTTTTTTAAATTCCGTTGACCAAGAGATGCTGAAGCTGCATAGATTATTTGCATTGTGCCTACGATCACTAAACAAGGCGCAAATAGAGAATGGGCGTGAGATAATAATTCCATATTGATCCGAACCAAACCATACGCTCCCATTTTTAATAAGATTCCGGCCAGAAGCATACAAGTACTATAATGTGCTTCTCCATGAGTATCTGGTAACCATGTATGTAGGGGTATAATCGGCGATTTGACAGCAAAAGCAATAAAAAATCCAACATAGAATATTATTTCCAAGGCTGCAGGATACAACTGATTGGCTGACGTTTCAAAATTTAATGTTGGTTCAGTAGAACCATATAAACCGATACCCAAAACTCCCATTAATAGAAAAACAGAACCCCCCGCTGTGTACAAAATAAATTTTGTAGCTGAGTACAGACGTTTCTTTCCTCCCCACATAGATAGAAGTATATAAACGGGAATTAATTCTAACTCCCACATGAGAAAAAAAAGTAAAAGGTCCCGAGAAGAAAATGATCCTATTTGACCACTGTACATTGCTAACATCAGGAAATAAAATAATCGCGAATCCCGAGTAACTGGCCAAGCTGCTAAAGTCGCTAAGGTGGTGATAAATCCCGTTAGTAAGATAGGTCCTATAGAAAGTCCATCTATTCCTAATCTCCAATGGAAATCAAAAAAACGTATCCATTTATAATCCTCTGCGAGTTGGATTAATGGATCATCCGTTTGAAAATGATAACAGAATGTATAGGTTGTTAGAAGGAGTTCTAGGATACATATAAATATAGTATACCAGCGGGTGGACCTATTTCCTCTATGGGGAAGAAAGAAAATTAAGGAACCGGCAAATATTGGCAAAATTACAATTGTTGTTAACCAAGGAAAATAATTCGTGGTAAAGACAAGATTCACTTGGACCAGAAAAACCCGTGCTCAAAATATTTTGAGCACGGGTTTTGTCGGTAAAAAAAATCAAATGGATTCAACTAAAATTTTTTCGAACATATCAATAAGCTAGACCCATACTGCGGGTTGTTTCATGCCATAAATAAACTCGAACACTCAAGAAATCTGTTGGACAGGCGGATTCACATCTTTTACAACCAACGCAGTCTTCTGTTCTTGGAGCGGAAGCAATTTGTTTAGCTTTACACCCGTCCCAGGGTATCATTTCTAATACATCGGTCGGGCAGGCTCGGACACATTGAGTACATCCTATACACGTATCATAAATCTTTACTGAATGTGACATTGAATCTATACATTTTGAATGTTATAAATTTTCGACCTAGTAAGCTTATAAGCAAATCCTATATTTAGATACCAGACGAATCAACAAGTTATCAGAATTTTTCTAATCAATCTACTTCTGGATTGATTTATGAGAAAGGTCCAAGATACTTCGATTTCTTAGGTTTTTGTAAACAATATCATATCTTAATGTAGGAAACATACTAATTCGAATTCCTTTCTGACTATTTGAATTTATATGCTTAATACTAGTTATTCAACAAATTCGATTGGTTAATACGAGTCGATTTTCGGTTACGATAAATTGATGA